TATCAAAATGGGAGTTCGATATTTTGATTTTTTCAGTTTTTAGGAATAGAGTCGGGGGGTTTTTTTCTTAGTAATTTAGAATAGAACAAGTATTCAAATGTACGAGAATGGGTAGGTATTTCCATCTCAGGATTTCGAATATCTTAATCTTAGTGTTGGTATATTCCGTTTATTAGATCTGGGTGGGGTTGTCTCTTGATTGAATACAGAAAAAGAAGACCACCCCCCCTTTTTGTTTTGGTGTTCTTCGCCGAGTATTGGTAAGGTATACCAAAGAAAAGGAGTATCACTGGCTTAACCCCTTGATTGTGGGCAGGAAAATTCATATGGAATTTCCCTCCGATGATTAATGACTAAGGTTTGGTTTGTTTGGAAAAAAATGGATTCGATCCCTTGAAATCCGTTTTTTGGCTTTTCTGTTCTGCTTTAAAGGATTCTCGTGAGTGAGTTTTTAGGACAAATTTTGTTTCAATGAAACAACCGGTCAGTTACAAGCAACAAACAAGAATGAAGAAATCAAAATTATACAATTTTTGATTTCATATGAATTTTATTCATTTTTTTATAGGGCTATACGGACTCGAACCGTAGACCTTCTCGGTAAAACAGACCAAACTTATTATTATCAAAATGATATGAACTGTTTCAAAGACCCAACATGCATTTTTTTTGCATTGGGCTCTTTCATTAACTGATAGAAATATCAGCCAATCCGCCATATTTTTTCTTGACAGAAAAATAAGATAAGGAGATGGCTCCATGTGCTCTGATTCATTATTTGGGATTCTAATTCAGGAGCACTCCCAAAGTGTTTCAAAGGTGAAGTTATTTTGACGTAGGTCTGCCTTTGGCCTCGAATTTGAAGTTAAATGAAGTCTCTATCGTTCGGCTTAAAAAATCCAATATGAAACTTCATACACCTTCAAGTTCATAGGACGAAAAGAGATTTTTTGAGGGCCTTATACTCATTATGCCTGGCATTGAATATACGGGTATTCACCTTATCAATATCTCAAGATGGAGCCTGTTTGGTACCTAAAAGGGCACTCAAATAGGACCGAACCTCTCGTCAGGCTATTGTTCTCTTAAAGTTATTATAGAGTAAGACGTAGATTTCTCAATAAGATCCATTTTTTGGATTGTATGGTGGATTCCCCTGAAAAAACATTGGCGCGCGTGTAAACGAGGTGCTCTACCAACTGAGCTATAGCCCTTAGTGCTTGTGATGCATATTTTATCATGTATATAATTTGTTGTCAAGATGAATATTCTATGATCCAACATCCTAAATTTTTGAGTGGTATTGGTTCGATTATTATTGCTTATAAGGAATATGATATTTATAATCCATCGACGGGATGGGTTCCATTTGGTTCTTTTTGGGATGATAAATGACCTACTTAACTCAGTGGTTAGAGTATTGCTTTCATACGGCGGGAGTCATTGGTTCAAATCCAATAGTAGGTAGAACTTATTAGATACCATTGACTCCGGTATCTAATAAGTTTTTTGCCCCACCCTTTTCTCTTTTTATAGATTTTGTATTTTTATTTATTTCATTTTTGAATTGCGTTATATCAAAATTGGATTCTGCTTGATTGGATTCTGTCGAGTGAATGCAATCAAAATAGGGTTTAGAAACAGAAACTCTTTTGATTATTTGAACGAACCAACTAGTTATGAAATTGCACTGACAGCCTCGACTCTTGTCCTAGCTCGTCGGAGAGCTAGATTTGCCTCAATTATTTGTCTCTTTCCTTCAGCTTTTCTCAAACTAGCTTCTGCTATTTCAAGAGTTTCCTGAGCTTCTTGTGGATCAATATCACTACCCTTTTCCGCATCATTTACTAAAACAGTGATCTCATTATTGCCTATTCTAGCAAAACCGCCCATCAGAGCCATCGTTAACCATTGGTCCTTAAGGCGTATTCTCAAAATCCCTATATCTACAGCTGTAGCAATAGGAGCATGATTCGGTAATACGCCAATTTGACCACTATTTGTAGATAAAATGATTTCTTTCACTTCTGAATCCCAAACAATTCGATTAGGGGTCAGTACACAAAGATTTAAAGTCATTTCTTCAAATTGCTCTCCATTTCTAAGTTGATAGCCTTCGCGGTAGCTTCATCGATATTACCTACTAAATAAAAGGCCTGCTCAGGAAGAGCATCTAATTCTCCGGACAGGATCAATTGAAACCCTTTAATGGTTTCTGCTAGACCAACATATTTCCCCGGAGAACCGGTAAATACTTCGGCTACAAAAAAGGGTTGTGATAAGAAACGCTCAATTTTTCGCGCTCTTGCTACGGTTAAACGATCCTCTTCGGATAATTCGTCCAACCCAAGGATAGCTATAATGTCCTGAAGCTCTTTATAACGTTGTAAAGTTTGCTTAACTCTTTGCGCAGTTTCATAATGTTCCTCACCAACGATCCGAGGTTGAAGCATGGTTGAGGTTGAATCTAAAGGATCTACTGCCGGATAGATCCCTTTGG